CTCCTAATTCCTTCCATTCTACCAAAGAATTATCTGTAATAATTCGCAAATCCGAATCGGCTAATTGTTCTCTGATAGCACCTGCACCCGTAGAGATTTCTCGGTTTCGAAATGTCTCGAAACCTTGAGTAGTAAAAAAGAGTGGGATGCTGTATTTCCAGGATTGTATTTCATATTCGAATGAACCTCGTAATCGTAAGAAAGTAGGTTTTTTAGCTATGGACCTAGCAAAAGAAAAATCGAGATAGGTTCCTATAGTATTGGATTCCCCCCCTCACAATCGGACGTGAAGGTTTCCTCTCATCCGGCTCAAGTAGTTACACCAAATAAAGAAAGGGGTTCTTCTTCTTTTTAAACTTTTTTTTAAACTTTGTTCGAGAAAACCCTACAAAAAGCTACTCTTTACTCAAGTTCCCAGTAAGGACCAGCCTTTCATTGATTCATTCTTATCTTATTTTCTTTTTGATTTTCACTCTAACCTTTTTACTTTCTTTTATGTTTATTTATGTTTACGAAAAAAAGGAAATGTGAAATTCTTGAGTAGTCTACTTCCCCTCAAATGATGAATCCCCTGAAAGGAATATTTTGGGACTCGTAAAGGATTTATTTGTCTATATATTGTATTGTTCCATTCGATCTTTTTTAGGTCTCTACTCACCTCGATGGTTATGTGCCATGATATCCCTTGAAGCATATATGCGATAGATAGGCTCCTGTAACCATGCCATATTCGCTTGCGCTTGCCTGAACAGAATTTCTTTCTCAAAGAAATGAGAATGTATAATTCCACAAAAAATCTTTTTTCACGAGGTATAACTAACTATTCCTATATTATCTGTTACGGAATCGACCATGGATCAATTCCCCTTTTCTTCCATTTTGAAGTCTTGAATGCACCCATAATTCTGAGCTTCATGTTCCTCCTCCCAAGATACATGTCAGAGCCGGGGGCATCCCAATCAGATTAAATGGGATGACAGTTTCTCAGTTCAAATCTGTCAAATGAAAATTTCGATCAAATCACACATCGCAATATACTAGGCCCTCTAATTCCCTAAGGGGCTTATCTAAAAGATTCGCAATATAACTAGGAAGACGTTTCAAATACCACACATGAGTCACTGGACATGTCAGTTTGATGTATCCCATTTTGTACCTTCGTATCCGAGAATCAACAAATTCCACCCCGCATTCTTCACAAGATTTCGGGTCTTCTTTTTCAGCCCCAATCCCTCGGTAATTTCCACAAGCACAAATCCCACTTTTTATGGGTCCAGAAATTCTTTCACAAAACAATCCATCTTTCTCCGGTTTATTAGTTTTATAATGAAAAGTATAGGGTTTTGTCACCTCTCCAACTATCTCTCCATTGGGTAGAATTCTTTTTGCCCAAGCCTTGATTTGTTGAGGGGAAACTGGTCCAATTCGAAGTTGTTGATGTTTATACTGGTCGATCATAGAATAGAAATTATGATTCACTGAGATCAAGCTTCCTTCCTATTCATCTGGAAGTTCTTTTCAGATACAAGGAAATGATTCAGTTCCAGGGACAAAGATCGTAGTTCTCGAACGAGCAATCGAAAAGATTCTGGAGCACCTTCTGGGTTAGGTACTGTTGCTCCAATAATCGTAGCACCAAGTACTTCTTGACGAGCTCTAATATGATCAGATTTATAAGTAAGCATCTCTTGTAAAATATGAGCAACACCAAATCCCTCTAGAGCCCAAACTTCCATTTCTCCTACTCTTTGTCCCCCTTGTTTGGCCCTCCCTCTAAGGGGTTGTTGTGTAACAAGTGCGTAATGCCCACTGGAACGCCCATGGATTTTATCATCAACTTGATGAATTAATTTTAGGATATAGGACTTTCCTATTAGAACAGGTTGTTCAAAGAGATCTCCTGTTCTTCCATCAAATATTCTGCTTTTTCCCGGATATTCGGGTTCAAATACCCATGGATTCTTTGTTTGCTTACTGGCTTCATATAATTCAGAAAACACTAGTTTTCTTGAGGCCTCTTGCTCATATCTCTCATCAAAGGGTCCTATTCTATAATGTTTCTTTAGCAGATCCCCCGCTAACCCGAGCGAACATTCAAATATCTGGCCCACATTCATTCGTGAGGGGACTCCTAATGGGTTGAATACCATATCCACGGGCGTTCCATCTTGCAAATAGGGCATATCTTGTCTAGACAAAATCTTAGAAATTATACCCTTATTCCCATGCCTTCCAGCTACTTTATCACCTACTTTTATTTCACGTTTCTGTGAAATATATACACGAATCCTTTCTGGATTATAATTGGAAACCCCCTTTCTATGGATCCATCTCACATCAATAACTCGACCCCTTCCTCCTATAGGTAGTCTTAGAGAAGTTTCTTTTGAAGTGGATACCTGAATGCCAAGTATAGCTCGTAATAATCTATCCTCCGGGGCATATGACGATTCGCTCGCTGTCTGAGGTGTTAATTTACCTACTAAGATATCACCTGTTT